ATCTTCGCGCCCAGGATTACGCCCCGGATCATTAGATAAGAATCCGAAAATAAAAAGAGAAACAAAGAATATCACTACTGTGTAAACAAAGAGTTTGAGAGTAAGCATTAAAAATCTCCAAGAGTTTTTTTTTGAAAAGATAATAAATTACCTATTTTTATACCGCATATCCCATAATTTTTTTATATTTGGTTTGACGCCGAAAGGCATTTGTTTTATATTTTTTAATATATATAAATAAGAAATAAAAAAGAAAGTTATTATTATCTTATCTATTATCTTCTTACTTATCAATAATTTTTTATACCTACTTGTTTATATTGTGGAGGATCACAATAAGGTTTGTTCAGTTATCAAAAAAAATAGTTAGAATGGAAAACGAGATAATGTGGATTGTGTCGATCCAAGAATTTTTCTTTAATATTTAAAATATTTTAAGGCTCATATTGTAAGACTTTTTTTTGTTAATGTTTGAGTATTAGAATATTAGAATAGAATCCTCTTTCTCGAAAAAAAAGCATTCATTTTTATAGGATAAGATGAAAGATCTTATCGAAAACTTACAGCAGCTTGCCAAACGAAGGCTAAGAGAAAAAAAAGTAGAGGTATGACTGGCATAAAATCGACAATTGGACTCAAAAAAGCATAGGCCTCCGGTAATTTAGCAAAGAAACAACTACTCGAATAAAGAGCAGAATTAAGACCGATCAAACTAAAGATATTAAGCATAACAGATTGTTTTTTAAAAAATTGTATTTTGATTGAGTTATTGATAGAAAAAAAATCTTTCGTTTTTTGAACTTACTCACTCAATCAAAAAACCTTCCATTCTCAATAGAGAATAGAAGAAATTCTACTTTCATATAATATCTTAATGGAATTTTTGGTAATGATCAATAAATTAATTTTTTCTATGTCTACATGTGTCGAAGTTAAAATATTAACCAACAGAATCTACTTGATTCTTTCGATAGTTGGGCTGGAATTGACGAACAATCAACAACAATATTAGTGTTTATTAGTATAGAAATCGAAGTGGGGCGTGGCCAAGCGGTAAGGCATCGGGTTTTGGTCCCGCTATTCGGAGGTTCGAATCCTTCCGTCCCAGAGCCTATGTAATTTTAGTTAATAATAAGAAAAAAACTTTTTCTTTTTATAAAGTTTTTAAGGTGTAAGATTGGCTAGAGTTTTACTCTTTTAGCTGACGATTAGAATAAAAAAAATTAGATCTTTTTCACATATTTCACAACGATACGAGCTCAAATTCCACGCAACGAAAGGCGCACCCGTTGGGTATTGAGGCACAATGGGGTTATAGATTACAGAAATTTTAATTATAAAAAAGTTGTGCCTTTACCTATCCTATATCCATCCTCTATATATATGATATAGGAATATATAATATAGAAAAAATATTCATCTAAAATTATAGAAGGAAGTTAGTTCTTTTTTGTTCATCCCCAGAAAACTAATTGTTTTTTACTATACTAAAAAAGTGTAAGATATATTACGTATCTAATCTATGTAACAACTGTCTTAACTGTGAACCAACGACTATTCATGATTTGATAATTGAATCAACCGCAAACCGGAACCCGGTTCCAAATTCGAGGAATGTTATGGTAAAACTTCGTTTGAAACGATGTGGTAGAAAGCAACGTGCGACTTGAAGGACATGATCTGTTGTGGATTCTTATATCCATCATTCTATAATAAAGGATGCTCTTAACTCGACATCTTTTTTTCTGTTTCACTCGAACCCGGTTTGTTGGGGTGTAATGGAATATGATGGAGCTCGAGTAGAAAGTATTGAGCTATTTCTCAAGGGAGAGGGGTCTAGGGTTAGTGTCAATAAAAAGAATAAGTTGGAACAACTTCGTAAGTTATCTTTGACATAAAAATAGAAAGGATCAAAATAAAGCAAATTTTTAATCCCCCAGGACATTTTGATAAACCTTTTCAATTAATTTGATTTATATATATCGTGCGGAAATCCCTCGTTCATATGATTAGATTCTTTGATAGAAATAAATAACAAAAAGGTATGTTGCTGCCATTTTTGAAAGGATTAAAAATCAACGAAGTAATGTCTAAACCCAATGATTCAAAAAACAAGATAATAAAGGCTTCCGGAACAAGGAAAGACTCTTTTTAATTGTCGCAACAATTGATTGGGATCAATTCAAATCGATGTTAAATGAGACAAAACAAAGGGTATTTTAGACTACTCAATAAATGAGAAATGCTAAACTAAAGGATTTTTTTATTTTGGGCTCCTTGAAACCTATCCAACTTGAGTTATGAGTATACAAATGATTTTTTTTAGTAAAGAAAGGGCTTAATTTAAATTCATTTGAGGATTGAGGATTTTTTAGACTTTTTTATTGGTCATTCTAATTTATACATACATTTTTTTTAATCATTTTTTCTCGAGCCGTACGAGGAGAAAACTTCCTATACGTTTCCAAGGGGGGTTAAATCTATCCCAATGAGCCGTCTATCGAATCGTTGCAATTGATGTTCGGTCCCGAAGAGAGGGAAGAGATCTGCAGAAAGTAGGTTTTTATGATCCGATAAAAAATCAAACTTATTTAAATGTTCCTGCTATTCTAGATTTTATTCAAAAAGGCGCTCAACCTACAGAAACTGTTTATGATATTTTAAAAAGGGCGGAGGTTTTTAAAGAATTTAGATTTAAGCAAACGAAGTTCAATTAATGAATAATAAGAATTTTTTTTTATAAAAACGAAAGAGAATGAGGTTGTAATTTGGTAGAACTTTTTTAGTCCTGTACTTTTTTTGTAGTGCCAATCCAACAAAAGTTTTCCTCTATATTTAATATTTTTTCTTTATTTTCTATTTAGAGTTCAAAATTTATATTATATTTATCGTATAATAGAATTGGATTTTATTTGAATTTGAGTACATTATTATTCAATTGAAAGTAAGATAAAAAATAAAAAGGAATTTCTTGTAATTATATTTTATTTTTCATTCATATTGACAAGAATGTATTGAACAAATATAATTAAATTGTGAAATAAAAAAATTAATCTGCCCAATATTTTGATTCAAGGATTGGTTAAAATTTTTTCGATATAAAATCAAAATATTGGATCTAAAAAATGTAGATTATTTGTCTAGCAAATTTTTTATTCAAGAATCTCTTTGGTGTTTGTTTTTATGTTTGTAACGGGAATCAACTCAAAATTTTTTTTTTTATTTCTTGCTAATTCAACGTTTTGATTCCAATCCTATTTATTGATTTCGATTGTATCTACATAACATAGCTATTTTGGGGGTTGCTAACTCAACGGTAGAGTACTCGGCTTTTAAGTGCGACTAAGATCTTTTACATATTTGGATGAAGTAAGGAATTCGTCTACACCATCGGTAGAGTTTATACGACCACGACTGATCCGGAAAGGAAATTTATGGAAAAAAGAGCATGTCGTATCAATAGAGAATTTGGAACCTATTTCATTCTTATCAAAGCAGTACAAAACTTTATTTGATTTCTTGGAAGGAAATGCAATGAATTCACTGTTGGGTCGATTGAATAAATGGATCGAACCCTATCCTTATGGGTTCTAATTTTGTGGAAAGAATAAGCAACGAGCTTATCTTCGTAATTTGAATGATTACCCGATCTAATTAGACGTTAAAAAAACTTAGTGCCTGATGCGGGAAAGGATTATCCCACGTGTGGATTTTCTTTTTTAGTGAATCCTAACTATTAAACTCCCCATTCTCCATATGAAGATGGACATGAATGTGTAGAAGAAACAGTATATTGATAAAGATTTTCCAAAATCAAAAGAGCGGTTGGGTTGAAAAAATAAAGGATTTCTAACCAACGTTTTATGTTATTTCCTAATAACAAAAAAACAAATTAGATGGAAAAAATAGAGAGTCCGTTGATGAATTTACCGAGGTATCTATTAAAAAAAAAATACCTTGTTTTGACTGTATCGCACTATGTATCATTTGATAACTTAAGAACCCCCCATTTTTTTACTTTGAGTTTTAGGTCTGGTTTTAAATGGAAGAATTCCAAGGATATATAGAACTAGAGGATTCTTGGCAACACAACTTTTTCTATCCACTTATCTTTCAGGAATATATTTTTTCGTTTGCATATGGTCATGATTTAAATAAATCTTTTTTGTTGGAAACTTCAGGTAATAGGAAATATAGTTTACTAATTGTGAAACGTTTAATTACTCGAATGTATCAACATAATCATTTGATTCTTTCGTCTAACGATTCTAACCAAAATGACTTTTGGGGGCACAAACGCAATTTTTATTCGCAAATGATATCAGAGGGATTTTCAGCCATTGTGGAAATTCCATTTTATCTTCTATTAATAGCTTCTCCAGAGAAACAAAAAATAGTCAAATCTCATAATTTGCAATCAATTCATTCAATATTTCCTTTTTTAGAGGATAAATTTTTACATTTAAATTCTGTGTTAGATATATTACTACCTTACCCCGCCCATCTAGAAATCCTGGTTCAAACACTTCGGTACTGGATAAGAGATGCCTCGTCTTTGCATTTATTACGATTATTTCTTTATGAGTATCATAATTGGAATAGTCTTTTTATTCCAAAAAAATCCACTTTTTTTTTTAAAAGGAATCAAAGATTATTCTTGTTCTTATATAATTTCCATGTATGTGAATACGAATCTATTTTATTTTTTATTTGCAACCAATCCTCTCATTTACGAGCAACATCTTATGGAGCCCTTCTTGAACGCACTTTTTTCTACGGAAAATTAGAATACTTAGTAAAACTTTTTACTAAAGATTTTGCCGGTATCCTATGGCTTTTCAAGGATCCTTCCCCGCATTCTTTTAGGTATAAAGGAAAATCCATTCTGGCCTCAAAAGGGACATTTTTTTTGATGCATAAATGGAAATTTTACTTTATTCATTTCTGGCAATGTAATTTTTCTGTGTGGTCTCACCCAAGAAGAATCCATATTAATCGAT